TGATTGGATCTCTATGTATATGCTTATTCTGATTCTGATAGGAAATGAAATAGTAAAATTCAATTCAAATGACTATTCATCTATTGTATTTTCAACAAATAGGGGGCAGGAAGGCTCTATGGAAAAATGGTGGTTCAATTCAATGTTGTCTAACGATAAGTTAGAACACAGGTGGGGTCTAAGTAAAGCAATGGAAAGTCCTGGTCCTATTGAAAATATCAGGGGAAGTGAAGACACCATTCTAAATGATACAGATCTAAATGATACAGATCCAAACATTCATAGTTGGAGTGATAGTAATAGTTGCAGCAATGTTGATCATTTCTTCGGTGTGAGCGACATTGGGAGTTTCATCTCTGATGAAACTTTTTTAGTTAGGGATAGTAATGGTGACGGTTATTCAATATATTTTGATATTGAAAATCAGATTTTTGAGATTGACAACGGTAGTTCATTTTTGAGTGAACTAGGAAGTTCTTTTTCTAGTTATCTGAGTAGTGGGTCTAAGAATGACAATTACTACTATGATAGTTACATGTATGATACTAAATCTAGTTGGAATAATCACATTAATAGTTGCATTGATAGTTATTTTAGTTCTGAAATCGGTATTGACATTTCAACGGGTAGCGACAATTTAAGTGACAGTTACATTTATAGTTACATTTTTAGTGAAAGGGTAAGTAATAGTGACAGTGAGAGTTCTAGTATAAGAACTAGTGATAATGACAGTAATTTCTATTTAATAGAAAAAGATAATGATAATGATTTAGATACAAGTGAAAAATACAAACATTTATGGGTTCAATGTGAAAATTGTTTTGGATTAAATTATAAGAAGGATTTTCGTTCAAAAATGAATATTTGTGAACAATGTGGATTTCATTTGAAAATGAATAGTTTAGAAAGAATCGAACTTTTGATCGATTCGGGTACTTGGAACCCTATGGATGATGGCATGGTTTCTATAGACCCCATTGAATTCCATTCGGAGGAGGAACCTTATAGAGATCGTATAGATTCTTATCAAAGAAAGACAGGTTTAACTGAGGCTGTTCAAACAGGCATAGGTCAACTAAATGGTATTCCCATAGCAATTGGGGTTATGGATTTTCAATTCATGGGAGGTAGCATGGGATCCGTAGTAGGCGAAAAAATTACCCGTTTGATCGAGTATGCTACTAATGAATCTCTACCTGTTATTATGGTGTGTGCTTCCGGGGGAGCACGCATGCAAGAAGGAAGTTTGAGCTTGATGCAAATGGCTAAAATCTCTTCCGCTTCATATGATTATCAATCAAACAAAAAATTATTCTATGTGTCAATCCTTACATCTCCTACAACTGGTGGAGTGACAGCCAGTTTTGGTATGTTGGGAGATATCATTATTGCCGAACCCAATGCCTACATTGCATTTGCGGGTAAAAGAGTAATTGAACAAACATTGAATACGACAGTACCCGATGGTTCACAATCGGCTGAGTATTTATTCCATAAGGGCTTATTTGATCCAATGGTACCACGCAATCTTTTAAAAGGTGTTCTAAGTGAGTTATTTCAACTCCACGGTTTCTTTCCCTTGAATCAAGATTCAAGTGGAACACTAGATTCAGTTATTTGTAGCGAATAAGTATTTAGGTCATCGGAATCAACGTAAAAATCATAAGAATAGAGGTTTTTGGGGTGACATAAGTTCTAATTGTAGAAAGAATCTGAAGTTACGGATAATACATTTTTCTTTTTTCCTACAGATCTACTTTTTTTCCTACCTCTATTCATGTCCTGATTGGTAATCAGGAATCCTATATCAACAGGAGAAAGGGAGAATTCTTCTTTCCACGAAATTACGAAAATGAAAAAAAAAAAATGCATGTTAACTTCTTACGTATATTCAATATTCAATATTAAATAGAATAGTAATTCTCTATATATAGATATGTGGAAGTGTTGCATATTTTGATATCTTCCGAAAATCACCATTTTTACTATGAATCCCTGTTGGATCGGATTCTAATGAATCCTTCCGAAACTCGTAAGAAACTCTTTTTTAGAAGAGAAAACAAAGATGGGAGAGCAAGAGTATAATTCAATTCTCATATATCTATTTCGTGTCAAAAGAGGAATAGGTACACTTATTTAGTTTAGTTCTACATTTCTTGCACTTATTATCTACTTATATTACTTATGTATATATACTTATAATAAGATATCTTCATAACAGGTAAAAATATTAAATTGAGGCGCCCATTCTATGACAGAGCTCAACTTACCCTCCATTTTTGTGCCTTTCGTGGGCCTAGTATTTCCGGCAATTGCAATGGCTTCTTTATCTCTTCATGTTCAAAAAAACAAGATTGTCTAGATCCAATAGGATCCAATCTCATCAATTTATTTCAACACTTGGACTTGGGTTGGATCATAATACGGGTATCCATTTAGTGGAATATTATATGACATGCGGCTCTTTCCGAATCAAAATGAAAGAATTCTTATGCATGCGGATACATGATATACGGATAAACGCATGTATATGCGGGTATAGCTGTTATAAAATGGATCACGGATATCGGAAGAAATAGAAGGTCAATCTATTTATATGTGGATAGAATCTATGTAGATAGACATAGTGGGATCATATGAAGGGGATGCTATTATTTTATATCTAACCAATTAAATGAATGACTTCTAAAGGTTTCCATTAGAATTCTAATAGTACTAGTTGATGAGAGTTACTTCGGGAGCAAAAAAAGTGAAGTAAAATGGATTTGGGTTATTCTCTCAATTCTAATAGAATGCAATGCAACTGGATCTAGTATGAACTGGCGATCAGAACGTATATGGATAGAACTTATAACGGGGTCCCGAAAAACAAGTAATTTCTGCTGGGCCTGTATACTTTTTTTAGGTTCACTAGGATTCTTATTGGTTGGAACTTCCAGTTATCTTGGTAGGAATCTGATATCCTTATTCCCATCTCAGCAAATCATTTTTTTTCCACAAGGGATCGTGATGTCTTTCTATGGGATCGCAGGTCTGTTCATTAGCTCGTATTTGTGGTGCACCATTTTGTGGAATGTAGGTAGTGGTTATGATCGATTTGATAGAAAAGAAGGAATAGTTTGTATTTTTCGTTGGGGATTTCCTGGAATAAATCGTCGAATCTTCCTTCGATTCCTTATGAGAGATATCCAGTCGATCAGAATGGAAGTTAAAGAGGGTCTTTATTCTCGTCGTGTCCTTTATATGGAAATAAGAGGCCAGGGAGCCATTCCCTTGACTCGTACTGATGAGAATTTGACTCCACAAGAAATTGAACAAAAAGCTGCGGAATTGGCTTATTTCTTGCGTGTACCGATGGAATTGAAATGAAGAATGGCCGCTTTCTCAGTATGAGGGAAGGCACTCGGGAATCCCCTTTTGAATAGAACTTAAGTTTCTTCGGAACGCTTATTCGAGCAAAACATGTTAGAGTATATTTCTCCGTTCCGTTGGTAATACCGCTGCGACCTATAGAATCAAGCAGGCAGACGTATATTGACCAACCATAATAACCTTTTTGTCAAAAAAAAACGATTTCTTATGCAATACGTATGGAACTCAACTCCATTTTTTCATTTGAGTATTAGTAAATGATAAGTATGTATTTGTATTCATCACCCATATTATATCTGAAAATTTCGGAATCCAGAATTCATCTTTTTAGGTCCAATATTTGGAATTGATACGGATGAATCATATCTCTCTCTTTTATCAATCGATGTTTCTTTTTATCCTTTCTTTTTCCCTTTGATAACCAAATGATTGGATCTCTCATAACCACCCGATTTCTTTCTCGTTTTGCTACCCATTTCGGATTTCACCATCAATATTTTTCAGAAATATCCCCTCTATTATTCCTGGTCTGTGGGTAACCGGCGAAACAATTCAAAATAATGAATTGATCCAAGGGAAGTTCTTTTGTCTCGAAATCCGAATAGAATCATATTCATGACTTCCTACTTCAAGTGTGTCTTTCGGACATTTATCGAAAGAAGCAAATGCGGATCCAATTGGTTCGAATTGGACCCATTGAGATATCTGGGAACAATATTGGATTAGTTCTTCATTCGAAACGGACCCTTATTCCATTCCATTTCTATTTTGATATTCTTTCCAGATCCAAGGACTAAATAAATAAATAAATAAAATGGGGAACATATTCATAGGTTCCATACCTTGTTATAGAACTCATGCTTCATAGAAATATCAGATCAAATAGAGTCGACGAATGAAACAGGTTCAGTAACAATTCACAGATGAAAAGTGCCAAAAAAGCCAAAAAAGAAAAGAAAGAATCGACCCCCCTCCCATTCCCATATCTTGCATCTATAGTATTGTTCCCCTGGTGGATTTCTCTATCATTTAAGAAAAGTCTCGAACCCTGGGTTACTCATTGGTGGAATACCAGACAATCCAAAATTTTTTTGAATGATATTCAAGAGAAGGTCGCTCTAGAAAGATTCATAGAATTAGAAGAACTATTCCTGTTGGATAAAATGATAAAAGAGTACTACCCCGACACACATATAGAAAAACTTTGGATAAGAATCCACAAAGAAACGATACAATTGGTCAAAATGCACAATGAGGATCATAATCATATTCTTTTGTGTCTCTCGACAAATATAATCTCTTTCACTATTCTAAGTGGTTATTCTATTCTGGGTAATGAAGAGCTTTTTATTCTTAATTCTTGGGTTCAGGAATTCCTCTATAACTTAAGCGACACAATCAAAGCTTTTTCGATTCTTTTATTCACCGATTTATGTATCGGATTCCACTCACCCCATGGTTGGGAACTAATGATTGGTTCGATCTACAAAATTTTTGGATTTGATCATAACGATCAAATTATATCGGGTTTTGTTTCCACTTTTCCAGTCTTTATAGATACATTTTTGAAATATTTGATCTTCCGTCATTTAAATCGTGTATCTCCTTCGCTTGTAGTCATTTATGAT